CCGGAACAAAAGGATCAAAACCTTCCACGCCCCACGCCGGATTTACAGGTTGTACTTTTCCCGTTAGTCCATAAGGATCGGACACCCATATTCCAGGACCATACAAGCCTGTTACATGAAATGCACCAAAACCAAAGCAAGCCACCCCTGAGAGAAATAAATGAATTCCAAAGATCTTGGGCAAATCCAAAGAAGGTTTTCCTGTACGTTCATCACAAAATATTTCTAGATCCCAATAGACCCAATGCCAGATAGCTGCCAAAAAGCATAAGCCCGAAAACACAATATGTGCCCCAGCTACACCTTCGTAACTCCAAATCCCCGGATTCGTTACAGTCCCTCCTGTGATACTCCAACCTCCCCATGAATTGGTTATTCCTAAACGAGTCATGAAAGGTATAACAAACATACCCTGTCTCCACATTGGATCAAGAACAGGGTCAGAAGGATCAAAAACTGCTAATTCATACAGAGCCATCGAACCTGCCCAACCAGCAACCAGAGCTGTATGCATTATATGAACGGAAAGCAACCGACCGGGATCATTCAATACAACGGTATGAACACGATACCAAGGTAAACCCATGGAAAATACCTCTTTATCAAAGATAAATAGACACTACGTAACTTTATTGCATTGGAAAAGCTATACTATGACTATTCTATGGACTCTCCTTGTTCTGAAATAATCCACTGAACAAGGGTTACTATTTGTTCTATTCTATTGGTAATAATGAAACAATTCTATTCGTAGGAACAAAGAGAAGCAGATTTATTCTATACCCGATAAGTACCAATACGCAATGGGTGGTTGATACCATTTTCTATCAGTAAATGTGTCCTTCCTTATTCCTCATTAGAAGGCCCTATTCGTCAAAATTTTCCTTTATTTCTTCTTTTGTCTTTCTTTATGAATTTTTCTAATCTATGGATAAAATAAATACGATAAAACCAATATTATAAAGACAATAAAATAATGTTGTTACGTTTCCACATCAAAGTAAAATATAGTACTTAGTTCTTTTTTCTTTCAATTAATGCCTATTGGTGTTCCAAAAGTACCTTTCCGAAGTCCTGGAGAGGAAGATGCATCTTGGGTTGACGTATAGTGCGACTTGTCAGATATATTGGGTCATATGGGATTTCCCCGTTATCTCCCCCGATCGAGATATCCTCTGTTTCGCCCAAGAAAGATAAATTGAATCATCAAAAATTTGGAGCGTGAAGCGCAATTAGATCCATTGTTTGGGGGGATTCACATTACTATTATCAATTAGAATAATTTATGGTTGGCTTGGTTGGACTCAAAAATGAAGTATCCAGGCTCCGTTTAGAAAAAACCCAATTGGTAATATATCTATGATTACTACTTGTATCATAAATGATTCCTGTTTGGTATTTGTAAAGAGATCCTATTTGTCAAGCGAGGGAATCTCAAACTAAATACTTGGTGAAAGGTATGAAATGAATTGAAAAAAAAAAAGAAAGTCATAACAAAAAGAAATGGTAATGGGAAGATTTGTCCTATATGTGCAAATCAAAATCGGGCGGATCTTTACCCGGAGTAGAGCATAAACCTAAAAAGATGAAAGAGACCCATTCAGGAACAAGAAAATACCATCGTGATTTGGATTGAATCTCGATGAAACAATACATCAATGAGAAGTTAATTCGATAAGTTTAGTGACTTTTTTTCTATTATAAGGAAGTAAAGAAGTTCAAATTCGTCTTTATTGAAAAATCGAAGAAAAAGTCCTTTCATTAGAAGTCAGAAAAAACCTGCTATGAAAAAAGAATAGGAACAAAGAAAGAGGACTTGAATCTATACATTGATTCTTTTTTTTTCGCAATTCTTTTTTGAACCGTATGCGTCAAAAGGTGCATGTACGGTTCCTAAGGGATACAATTTTACCCTAATCAACCGACTTTATCGAGAAAGATTACTTTTTTTAGGCCAAGAAGTTGATAGCGAGATCTCGAATCAACTTATTGGTCTTATGGTATATCTCAGTATCGAGGATGATACCAAAGATCTGTATTTGTTTATAAACTCTCCTGGCGGATGGGTAATACCTGGAGTAGCTATTTACGATACTATGCAATTTGTGCGACCAGATGTCCATACAATATGCATGGGATTAGCCGCATCAATGGCATCTTTTATCTTGGTTGGAGGAGAAATTACCAAACGTCTAGCATTCCCTCACGCTTGGCGCCAATGAGGTTTTTTTATTTGAGAGAAAAAAGAAGACTATGCCTTCGCCATATGAATATTAAGTAATAATAGCATGGCACTTCGAATTCGATATGCAAAATTGTTGTCTTGTTTTTTTTTCAAAAGATTCGATTATGTATCGAGAGAGTAGTATGAGATAAAAGGTATTTCCGATTTCTCTTATCTATCGGGAGTCCAGTTCAGCGTCACAAACTTTTTTGTTTTCACACCGAAGGGCTCTTAACAATATTTATGTTATAAAAAAAGAGGTCGAAAAAAAACAAGATTTTTCCTTATTTGATTGGATCAAAAAGAAACTTTGGGATTGCTGAATCAAAGACAAAAAAAGAATCAATTTAAAAATAGAAAGCAACGGAGCCATCATAGTATTTTTGAACTCCTCTGAAAGGAAGGGTGGCAATTTGATCATTTATCCATCTGGGTCTGATAGATTCTATTTTTCTCTTTCTTCAATGGAAGGTAAGGGTCAATTTTATTGTAGAGCCGTATGCAATACACAAAAGATAATGCCCGTACGGTTGTTCAATTCTATCTTTGTTTTTCCTATTATTCTTTATCTTTCTTTCTTTTCTCTTCGTTTCATCACGCGAGATAGAGAACTGTTATATCATCAGGGTAATGATCCATCAACCTGCTAGTTCTTTTTATGAGGCACAAACGGGAGAATTTATCCTGGAAGCGGAAGAACTGCTGAAACTACGCGAAACCCTCACAAGGGTTTATGTACAAAGAACGGGCAAACCCTTATGGGTTGTATCTGAAGACATGGAAAGAGATGTTTTTATGTCAGCAACAGAAGCCCAAGCTTATGGAATTGTTGATCTTGTAGCAGTTGAATGAAAATAAGATGGATTTTCTAAAAATCCGTGATTTGAGATTTTATCTACGAGTTTAATATTCTATTAAATAGAAATAATTCATAATCATCCGGTTAGGATCAATCTAAACCAGCCCATTATGTATATGATTCAACATGCCAACTATTAAACAACTTATTAGAAATACAAGACAGCCAATTCGAAATGTCACGAAATCCCCCGCTCTTCGGGGATGTCCTCAGCGTCGAGGAACATGTACTAGGGTGTATGTGCGACTCGTTTAGATCATGAGCTGGCACAAAAAAAAGCAAGAAAACCGCTTTCCAGTATCAATGATCAGTACCAGGAAATAGGATAGAATGGAAGAAAGAACCCCATTCACTATCTAAAAATAAGCAAATCGATCCCTCTATTGTGTATGAAGTTTATGGTTTCCATTGGTGCAAATCCAATCACCTGAATTTAAGATGAGAAGCAATTCTCCATTGGTAGCAAATGGTTATCTATTAAGCGGAGGAAATCTTATTTCAATTTCAAAAACATAAAAATGAAGCTCCCACTCTGTCAAGAACGGACTAAGAGGGTCAGCTACCCAGCTAACTTTCCTAATTAAATACCGTTACTGTATAGGTGGATCTCATTGTGAAAGACCTATTACTGCATAATTCATGGGTAGAGCCAAAGAGTGTGGTGTGAACTATACAAGTTACCAATAACATTGATTAAATGAAGTAAAGGCTCCGGTGTATAGAGAAGACCTCACCGTTTAAGAAGTAACCATAGAAACGACGGAACCCACTATTTCGTTATCCATTTAATTTATATTTCTTTTTACTATATTTTTCACACTTAGAAGAATAAAATTTCTTATTTCTTTCGTATTTCGCAGTGAAATACCTAAAAAAAAGAAAAAATCGTGGTCGGGAAGGTTATAGTAGCCAAAGCCATTGGAATTTTTTTTTATACATTGGAAAAATCCGTTTGGTTATTAATAGACCAGGAAAGGGGAAAAGAATAACTGAAAGAAAGGAAATCAATTAGTTATTCGTCAAAGTTTCATTTATTCAATGACCAGAATTAAACGCGGATATATAGCTCGGAGACGTAGAACAAAAATTCGTTTATTTGCATCAAGCTTTCGAGGGGCTCATTCAAGACTTACTCGAACTATTACTCAACAGAAAATAAGAGCTTTGGTTTCGGCTCATCGGGATAGGGATAAGCAAAAGAGAAATTTTCGTCGTTTGTGGATCACTCGGATAAACGCAGTAATTCGCGAAAAGGGAGTATCTTATAGTTATAGTAAATTAATACATGATCTATACAAGAGACAGTTGCTTCTTAATCGTAAAATACTTGCACAAATAGCTATATCAAATAGGAATTGTCTTTATATGATTTCCAACGAGATCATAAAAGAAGTAGATTGGAAAGAATCCACCGGAATAATTTAAACGGAGTTCCCCGGAGAATGAACTCCGGGAAGGTAGAGTCGAAATTACTATGAGAAAATATGCTAAAGTAGTCAAAATGAATGAACACATTTAATAAAAAAATATTTTTGCTTTTCCGATTCGTTTTTTTTTTCTTACGACACGATAATAAAATCTGGATTCCCGGATTTGTCGAACAAAACAACAATCCGTGTTTGAGTTCTGATTGGAATTCTAATTCAAGTGAACAAAGAATAAGCCTATTTATTTCTGGTTCTAAGACCAGTAGTTCTAGCAGTCGACTCGGTTCTTTCAAATTGTTTCTCATTATTGAGAAAAGGTAACAAAGATAAAATACGAGCTTGTTTTATAGCAATAGTAATTAATCGTTGTTGTTTCAAGGTCAATCTATTCACTCGTCTAGATAATATTTTTCCTTGTTCACTAATAAATCGACTAATTAAACTCATGTTTCTATAATCAATTCGATCCCCCGATTGAATCGGGGGCAAA